TACGGCTCAAGCAGAAACATACAAATGTTGATTTCAACAGATATGTAATAGAAAGTTCAAAACTTCTTAGCTTAGCCGCTTGATTTACTCCGACCCAAAGATACGAAGTAAAAAAAAATTGGAAATATATTCTTTGTATTTTTTGTATGATAAGGCCTAAAAATATCAAGTTGGCTCATCCGTCTTTTTTGATGTTGATTATTACAGGCCTCTTGAATCTTCTCTTTCCTATTTATTTTTAATTTGATTTCTTGTTTTTTTTGTAATGTGTATTGACTCTTATTTAACTATTTATTTCTCTTTTTTAACTATTATATATATTTGGTATAGGAATTCATTTGTTGAGATCCCATGAATCAATTGAAACTCCAGATTCATACTAGAACCACGATGATTTAATAAAGCCAAGCCTCAAGCCAAGCTAAACTCAAGGGTTCTCTGAGTAAGAACACTTTCATAATCACTTATTCAATGAATGTATGTTATGACTCAACAAAATCTAGATCTAGAAAAGGAGTTGTCCTTCGGTAAAAAAAAGTAAGTCTGAAAGAAGAAAAATCGTTTGATTTAGGAAATATTTATTTGAAATTTTTGGAGTCCGGTTTCGAGGTCCGAATATTAGTTATGAATCATAGTTTTCGTATTTCTTTTCTTGATCTATTCTATATTACATGGATTTCGTGTTCCAGATACTAGAATAATTATCCGACGAAATAGACTCATCTTGATAGAGATGACAGAACTATTCTCTGTATTATTAATAGGATCAATTATAACAAGTCACACACTCATATTCCGGAGATACCGAAACAAATAAATTCCACGGTCGAACTACCAGAATGGTCTAGAAATCAAAGTTTTAAGTTTAAGTAAAGTAATTTTTTTTTTAACTAGTACTTCATAGTTCTTATTAAAGTTAACTCATTGCAATTCCATCCAGTAAAACGGAAGAATTATAAATTTCCAAAATAATAGATAGAAATACCGCAAATAGGGCCATAGCGACCCCCATTAGTGGTGTAGTCCCCCAGCCCGGAGCTACTTTACCATATTCCGAATTCAGTGGTTTCAATAAATTCCCTACGGTAGTTCGTCTTGGCCCAGATCTAGAACTATCCTCAACGGTTTGTGTAGCCATAAATCCTATTTATTTAATCATTGGTTGAGATCTGTTGACTTTGTATACCATTTCGTTGTAGTTGTAAATAAACGATCTTATTATAGATCCATTGTATTGTGATCTTGAAATTGTCTAAAAATGGAAATAGCAACCCTAATCGCCATCTTTATATCTGGTTTACTTGTAAGCTTTACTGGGTACGCCTTATATACCGCTTTTGGGCAACCCTCTCAACAACTAAGAGATCCATTCGAAGAACACGGGGACTAGTTGAAGTAATGAGTCTCCCTACCCTATATGGGAGACTCATTACTTCAATTGAAATAATGAAAAATTATTTTACTTTTTTAGTTGGAACCTTAGGCGGTTCTCGAAAAAAGATAGCGAAAAAAATTATCCCTAAAGTAGAGACTAAAAGGAATGTATAAACCAATGCTTCCATAGATTTGATCGTGGTTTACAATTATAGCTTCCACACCTATTCATTTGGCATCATTTACCATATAGTATAAAATATAAAGGAAAAGAAAAGATAGTGATTCAAGTCAAGATTTCTTAAGTACTCTAACCCTATGTCAAATAAAAAAAAGAGGCGAAAGATACCAGAGCAATCTTGTATCAGACTACTTGTCTCCTTGTAGTTGGATCTCCTATTTTTTGGAATGCTCCAAATTCCACTTGAGCATCCAAATCTGGATCAATACCAGCAAAAACATCTCTGAACAAGGTTCTAGCGCCATGCCAAATGTGTCCGAAAAAGAAGAGCAAAGCAAACGTAGCATGACCAAAAGTGAACCAACCCCTCGGACTGCTACGAAAAACGCCATCAGATTTCAAAGTAGCCCGATCTAATTCAAAAATTTCACCTAATTGGGCACGTCTAGCATATTTTTTAACAGTCACAGGATCACTATAACTGATTCCATTGAGTTCGCCACCATAGAACTCAACAGTTACACCTACTTGTTCAACACTATACTTTGATTCTGCTCTCCTAAAAGGAACATCAGCTCTCACAATTCCGTCTCCATCCACCAAAACCACCGGAAATGTTTCAAAAAAAGTAGGCATACGACGTACAAAAAGCTCGCGCCCTTCTTTATCTCTAAAGACAGGGTGCCCTAACCATCCAACAGCTATTCCATCCCCGTTATCCATTGACCCTGCTCTGAATAATCCCCCTTTTGCCGGATTATTACCAATGTAATCATAAAAAGCTAATTTTTCGGGAATTTTAGACCAAGCTTCCGATAAACTTAGATTTTCGTCTAGTCCGGCGCTAACTCTTCGGTATATTTCTTGCTGAAAGTATCCTTGATCCCACTGATAACGAGTGGGACCAAATAATTCGATTGGAGTTGTTGCTGAACCATACCACATAGTTCCAGCAACAACGAAAGCTGCAAAAAAAACAGCAGCGATACTACTGGAAAGTACAGTTTCAATATTGCCCATACGCAATCCTTTGTATAGACGTTGAGGCGGACGGACACTAAGATGGAATAGGCCCGCTAATATGCCCAATGTACCCGCTGCAATATGATGAGAGGCAATTCCTCCGGGAACAAAAGGATCAAAGCCTTCCGCGCCCCATGCAGGACTTACAGGTTGTACTTTTCCGGTTAGTCCATAAGGATCGGACACCCATATTCCAGGACCATACAAACCTGTTACATGAAATGCGCCAAAACCAAAGCAAGCCAACCCTGAGAGAAATAAATGAATTCCAAAGATCTTAGGCAAATCCAAAGAAGGTTTGCCCGTACGTTCATCGCAGAATATTTCTAGGTCCCAATACACCCAATGCCAGATAGCTGCCAAGAAGCACAAACCAGAAAACACAATATGTGCCCCTGCCACACCTTCATAACTCCAAATACCTGGATTCGTTATAGTTCCCCCTGAAATACTCCAACCACCCCACGAATTGGTTATTCCTAAACGAGTCATGAAGGGTATAACGAACATACCTTGTCTCCACATTGGATCGAGAGCGGGGTCAGAGGGATCAAAAACCGCTAATTCGTATAAAGCCATCGAACCGGCCCAACCAGCAACTAGGGCTGTATGCATTATATGGACCGAAAGTAATCGACCAGGATCATTCAATACGACAGTATGAACACGATACCAAGGCAAACCCATGGAAATACCCCTTTATCAAAAAAAAACTAGACACTATGTCACTTTATTTTATCGCATTGGAATTGGAAAAGACTATACTATGTACCTAACTTTTCAGTAGATTCTGTATGAGAAAGGGTTAATATTTATTCCGTTCCATTGAAAATAAGGTAAAAATTCTGTTCGTAAGAACAAAGAGAAGCGGATCTATTCTATACCCGATAAGTACCAATACGCAATGGGAGGATTACTCCTACTTTCGGGAAACAAATACATAGATACTTGTTTATCATTCCAACGATTGATACGTTAGTTAAATTTTCTCTTTATTCATTCTGTCTTACTCTATAAACCTTTCAATATAAACCTTTCAATCTATGTATAAAAATCTATGTATAAAATACAATAAAGAGATAAAGACGATAAAGCCATTGTTACGTTTCCATATTAACGCGAAGTATAGTACTTAATTTTGTCTTTAAATTAATGCCCGTTGGTGTTCCAAAAGTACCTTTTCGGAATCCCGGAGAGGAAGATGCAACTTGGGTTGAGTTATAGTGCGACTTGTCAGACATATTGAGTCATATGGAATTTACCCGTTTTCTCCCCCGATCGAGATATCCTCTGTTTCGCCCAAGAAATATTGTATTGAGGGAAGCATCAATCATTCGGAGCGTGAAATGTAATTAGATCAATTTATTTATATTTGCCTTTTGGGATCCATATTATCAATTAGGAGGATTTATGGTTCACTTGGAAAAATAAAAATAAAGTATTAGTATTCAGGCTCCGTTCAGAAAATACCAAATTGGTAATATAATATATGTATGATTATTACTTGTATTATAAAGGATTCTTATACTTACTATATTACTATAAGTAAGATAAGTTACTATAAGAGTGATTTCAAACGTCCAACCAATAACCAACAGAATAGCATGATGAATACATCAAATAGTTAAGTTGGGAAAAGACATGAAACGAATTGAAAAAAAAAAAGAAGTGGTACTGAGATTATTTGCCCTATATGTGCAAATAAAATTCGGACAGATCTTTTCCCGGAGTAGAACATGAACCTAAAAGAATTGCAAGGGCCCATTCAGGAACAAGAAAATTGCATCGTGATTTGAATATCGATGAAATAATACATCAATGAGAGAGATTAGTTCAATTTCAATAAGTTCAATAAATTCTTTTTTTATAGGTAAGGAAGCGAGAACACATCTCATGTTTTTTGAAAAATGGAAGAAAAACGTTTTTTTTTTAGAAAAACCTATTAAGTTAAATCAAAAAGAAATAGAACAAGAATCGACACATTGATTCTTTTTTCTCCATTTCATTTTGATTTTGAACCGTATGCATCCAAAGGTGCGTGTACGGCTCCTAAAGGACTAAAGGATAGGATTTTGTTCTAATCAACCGACTTTATCGAGAAAGATTACTTTTTTTAGGACAAGAGGTCAAGGAGGAGATCTCGAATACTATTGTTGGTCTCATGGTATATCTCAGTATAGAAGATCAGACTAGGGATCTTTATTTATTTATAAACTCTCCCGGCGGATGGGTAATATCAGGAATAGCTATTTTTGATACTATGCAATTTGTGACGCCTGACGTGCATACAATATGCATGGGAATAGCCGCTTCGATGGCATCTTTCATCCTGGTCGGAGGAGAAATTACCAAACGTCTAGCATTCCCTCACGCTTGGCGCCAATGAGTTTTGATTTGAAAAAAAAAAGAAACACTATGCCTTCGCTATATTGAATATGAATAATAAGTAATAATAGCATGGCACTTCGAGTTCGATCTAAACAAACCATTATTTTATTTTATTGTTTTTTCATAACATGAGATTTTGTATCGAGATAGTAGTATGAAACAAAGAGTATTTCCGATTTGTTGATTTTATGTGTCGGGAGTACATTTCAGCGTCACAAACTTTTTTTCTTCCACACCAGAAGTCTCTTTTTGATATTCATCTTATGAAAGAGTACAAAAAAAATAAATTTTCCTTATTTGATCGTATCAGAAGGGAACTTTGGGATTGCTAAATCATAGATAAGATATCTATATAAAGCAACAGAACCATCATAGTATTTTTTACTCCTACGAAAGGAAGGGTGGTAAATGGATAATTCAACGATCTGAATCAGATAAATTCTATTTCTTCGATAGAATAGAAGAGAAGAATAAAGTAAATTCCATTGCGGAGCCGTATGCAACATAGAAATGCCCGTACGGTTGTTCAATTCCATTTTCTTCTTTTTATTTTTTTTATCCTTTAATTTAGCCCAATCATGCGAGATAGAAGAACCTGTTATATCAATAACATTAGGTTAGGATTATGATTCATCAACCTGCTAGTTCTTTTTATGACGGAAGATCAGGGGATTTTTTCAGAGAAACGAGACAGATAGTGAAACTTCGCGAAACCCTCACAAAGGTTTATGTACAAAGAACAGGTATGCCTCTTTGGGTTGTAGCCCAAGACATGGAAAGAGATATTTTTATGTCAGCAACAGAAGCCCAAGCTCACGGCATTGTTGATCTTGTAGGGGCGGATCCTGAGGATTTCGAGGATTTTTTATTGTAAATCTATTTCAAACCGTAATTGAATTTTCTGTGATTTTATATTGAATAGAAAAAATTGATAATCATTAATTATCAGATTAATTCTCAGGTTAAGATCGATCTAAACCAACCCATTCCATTCTAATTTCTAATTATATATACAACGTATATATATATATACGACATGCCAACTATTAAACAACTTATTAGAAATGCAAGACAGCCAATAAGAAATGTTACGAAATCTCCCGCTCTTAGAGAATGTCCTCAGCGTCGAGGAACATGTACTAGGGTGTATGTGCGACTCGTTCAGATCATGAGTTCGAACAAATACAAATGATAAAATTTTTCCAGTATTACTGAACGGCACCAATGAATAGAGTAAATGGAAAAGATTTTTCATATATCTATATCGTGTATTGTGTATGGAATTTATGGTTTCCATTGGTGTAAATCCAATCACCTAAATTTGAGGTGAAAAGCAATTCCCCATAGGTAGTAAATAGTTATCCATTAAGCGGAGGAAATGGTATCATAAGAAGCAAAAAGATTATGCTCCCATTGTTAAAAGAACGGACTAAGAGGGTCAGCTACCTAGCCAACTTTCCTAATTAAATGCCGTTACTGTATAGATAACTCTTATTGTGAAAAGAGCTATTACTCTATAATTGATAATTGATGGGTAGAGCCAAAGAGTGTGAACTATACAAGTTCACAATACCATTTGATTAAATGAAAGAAGAAGCTCCGGTGTATAGAGAGGACCTCGCCGTTTAAGAAATAACCATAGAAACGAAGGAACCCACTTTTTTTTAGTATCATTAGAATTTATTATTTTCAGGTGAAATGCCTGAAAGGAATAAAAAATGGTGGTAAGGAAAGTTATAGTAGCAAAAGCCATTCGAATTCATATTTTATATATCGGAATAATCCGTTTTGTTATTCATCGACCAAGGGGGATAAAAGGATGGCTGAAAGAATAGAAATCAATTAGTTATTCATTAAGGTTTAATTTGATTCAATGACAAGAGTTAGACGGAGATATATAGCTCGTAGACGTCGAACAAAAATTCGTTTTTTTGCGTCAACCTTTAGAGGGGCTCATTCGAGACTTATTCGAACGATTACTCAACAAAAAATTAGAGCTTTGGCTTCCTCTCATCGAGATAGAGGTAGGCAAAAGAGGGATTTTCGTCGTTTGTGGATCACTCGGATAAATGCAATAACTCGTGAAAAGTCGGTATTGTATAGTTATAGTAGATTAATACATAATCTGTACAAGAAGCAATTGCTTCTTAATCGTAAAATACCTGCACAAATAGCTATATCAAATAAGAATTGTCTTTACATGATTTCCAACAAGATCATCAAATCAAATTCAAATAAAGTAGATTATAAAGTCATGTACAGTAAAGGAATGATTGAAACGAAACAGAATTCCCCGGAGTGACTTCTCCGGGAAGATAGAATAAAAATCACTTAAAAAAAATGGGAATTTTTTTTCTTTTAACACTGGAACCCACTCTTCTAGATTCTAGGCCTTTTCGAACAAAAAACACATCTGAGCTTGAGTTACAATTGGAGTTTGGAATCAATTGAGGAGTATGTCTATTTTTTTTTTCTAGGACGAGTAATTCGAGTTCGGGGGATCGACTCCGATTTTTTATTCTTAAATAGTCTCTCATTATTAAGAAAGGGTAACAAAGATAAAATACGGGCTTGCTTTATAGCAATAGTAATTAATCGTTGTTGTTTCAAAGTCAATCTATTCACCCGTCTAGATAATATTTTCCCTTGTTCACTAATAAATCGACTAATTAAACTCATGTTTCTATAATCGATTCGATCCCCCGATCTAATTGGGGGCAAACGCCTACGAAAAGATCGTTTGGATTTGCGAAAAGATTGCTTGGATTTACGAAAAGATTGTTTGGATTTATCCATGGTTTATTCCTTATCTCTAAAATTCTATTTCTTTTTCTTTATTTTATTTACTTCAGATCCTACCAAAATAGGCTTTGATTTGTATGCATAATGTATACACATTATTCATATTCTATATTAAAAATGAAAATTAAATATATGTTAAGCTCTTTTTCTTCTTTGACTTGAAAAAAACACATGTGTTCCGTTCAATCTATTTTTTGATTTCCCCATGAATCGTATGCTTGTGACAATAGCGACAAAATTTTCTCAATTCTAATCGACCGGGCGTATTGTGTCGATTCTTTTGAGTAATATATCTAGAAATACCCGGCGATTCCTTATTGATATCATTTCGGGCACAACTGGTACATTCTAAAATAACTATAACTCTTACATCCTTACCCTTAGCCATAAACCCCCTTTGAATTTTGTATCGGCTTAACTCTTACATTTTCGATCCGAGCTGAAGAAGAAGAAAACAAAAATAAATTAAATAGAAGTTACTAACTAGAAATAGAATTTTCTAAAAATTTCGTTGCAATTATCATTAAATTATTATTTATTCAAATTTAAAAATTAATATTAATGTAATTAAGTAAAAATTTTCATTTTATATTTTATAGAGTAATAAAATAATAATTTTATGAAGTAATAATTAAGTAATACAATTTCTTTCTAACTATCAATTGTTTCTATCCTAAATCCACTAAATTATTATTCTTATTTAATTTAAGTATCCTCTTTCTATGCTATGATTTCGCGGAACCCTTCCTAGACTGGATCCACATTTAAATTTGAGGTCTCCCAAATTCGATCTTCGATCTATCACATTTTTGTTGAGGTTCCATACACTTTTTTCTTTTCTCCCTATCCTAAAGCTAAGGAACTGAAATGAAAGAACTGAAAAAGGAGGGAGGAAATTCTAAATTTGAGTCATGTAGAATTGTATCTCTAATTTTATTCATTTCTTCACATAATCAATAACTAGAATCAAAAAAATGGGAATGACAAGGCATCCGGGAATAAACGATTAATCTCTATCAATAGGCCTGCTAAAGACCCAAACCATAGAGTACTTAGCACAGGTGCTACGGAGAGATATGTTTTTATATCTCGCATTGAAAATCCTCCTTTCCTATGGATTGTAATACATATGTGTATATGGTCAGATGTTGTAGTTCAAGATCATTTGTATTTATTTTACACAGAATTCCGAACTAAATGCTAAAATAGATATGTACAATTAATCAATAGATGAGATTTTCATCTAATCCCCTGTTCCTGAACATTACTGATAAAACTTTTTTATACGTTAGGTTTCAGATGTATCAGATGTATATAATTTTTATATTTATGATATGTATAAGATTTTCTTATATGAAACCAAAAGGAAGAGAAGAAATGATAAGAAAATTGTATATAGATGGAGGAAAAAATGAAGATATGGAAAACAAGACAGGTATTTTGTAGAATGAGACTGCCCGACAATTTGAAAAAAAAAGGGATGTAGCGCAGCTTGGTAGCGCGTTTGTTTTGGGTACAAAATGTCACGGGTTCAAATCCTGTCATCCCTACCTATTACTTCTTCTATGGACAGTAACGAGGATTAATTGAGAATGATTCAAATTGTACATAATTTTCCGTTTTTTATACTATATGTATGCAAGATGCATTGGGGTAGATTTCTTTACAGTACAGTTGTATCCCCTGTCATAAGCATAAGAAAGCGCTCTTAGTTCAGTTCGGCAGAACGCGGGTCTCCAAAACCTGATGTCGTGGGTTCAAATCCTACAGAGCGTGAGTCAGTTTATTTGATGTCGAATCACAATAAAATATTTGAACAAAAAAAACAAAAAAAGTTTAATTGCAACTTGCATTGGACCTCCTGCGGGAAGGAGGTCCATAAAAAAGAAATAAATATTACTCAATCAAAGATCTAACTGATCACCGCGTCTGTATTGTAAATATGCGGTTACGAATAATCCTGCTAAAGTAATAGGAATTAGACCTAAGACGATTCCAAATAGAAAAACTTCAATCATTTCGGTTTGTTTAAGGGGATAAAAAAATAGGTAAGATACATTTAAAAATATTAATCTGAATTATCCATGAATCTCAATGACCAAGAATTGACAATTGGTGTGTAAAAGAACCATAGAATACCAAGAATCTCAGAGAAATATTCGTTTTTATCAATTTTTTCATTCAATTTATTTCAAATAAGTCGTATCTTGTTTAAACCAATGAATAGAGCTG